TAAATGACAGAGAAGGGTAAGAAAAAAAAAGGCAAATTTGGGGGTATATTTCGACTTTACTTTTTTCTTTATTTCTTGTGTCTAGTTACTTTTTTGTTTCCATAAAAAATTCCGATCTTGATCTTGCTAAGGATCCCGATATGGATCCTTTAAATAGAAACTTTAATGAACAGAGTCGAGAAAATAATCTATTTTTTCTAAAAAAAATAGATTATCAATCGATTTGAGAATAATGCAAGGATTACCAGTAATCCGTCTTGCTCTCACTAAAGTGATATAGATATCAATATATCACTTGTGACTTTCTTTGTTACAAAACAATAATTTGAATCTAAAATTGAAATGATTAAAATGAAATCATAATAAGGAATATGTAAGCTACCCACTTGATTTCCATGGGATTGTAGTTCAATTGGTCAGAGCACCGCCCTGTCAAGGCGGAAGCTGCGGGTTCGAGCCCCGTCAGTCCCGGCGGATTCAATAAAAAAAAAAGAGATAAACTCCCCTTTTTGTTTCTGGTCAAGGGGATCAAAATGGTTTCATTTATCTTTTTGTTTTATTTTTCTTTTTTTCATAAAGCAAAAGAAAGGGGTATTTCCATTATTTTAACTAGCACCAATTGATGGTAGAGAGACAGACATATGTAAATTAATTAGAATTTTTGAGAGCATTCAACACTTCATACTGTATGGGGTTTCCGCTTTTTGTCAACTGATCTCCCATTAATTTGGGTAGGAAAATGGAATAGGATAGCGTATAATACATTTGCCAAGAGTACCTATATATACTTTTCTTTCTATGAAGTCAAGGAATTGAAAATAGTTCGAATCCAACCAATGAAAGAGGATATTTAAAAAATAAAGATAAAATGAGTCTTCCCTAATGAATATGCTCTTTTTAAAGATTAGAGTCGATGTCGAAGAAAAAACTCGTAAGAAAATTGAACTAGTTAATTTTTTGGAATATTTGAGTTTTTTACTGGGACTCGTCTTTATCACATTCCCTTTTTTTGTTTTACAAAAAGATGAGAAACCCTTTAAAAATTTTTAAAAGTTCAAATTGAACTTCGTACGTGTTTTCTCTATTTGATTTCTATTGTTTATTTAAAGTTCTTTAGAAACTATTTTTGTAAACAATGGAAGTAGAAAAGGTTTTTTATTATACTTCATCAGATGATTGTCCAAGGAACGTAAACTACTAGGTTGTAGAAAAGAAAGCGGGGAAAAAGAATCATAAATAAATTTTTTTTGATTGGATCAGGACTCTCATTATGTATTCGGTGTGGATAAAAGATCTTCCTATGTTATACTATTAAATTCTTGACGATGAATTGATTTTATAGCGCCGATATTGTTATTCATGATATTTCTTTCATTTGATATCATCGAAATCTAATTCATCTGAGTGAGTTTACAAACGAAAGATTTCTCATCTCTATGGGATTAAATCCCGAGATATTCCAAAGAAAAAAATAATAATAAACGATTAAATTATGGAAGTAAATATTCTTGCATTTATTGCTACTGCACTCTTCATTCTCGTTCCTACTGCTTTTTTACTTATAATTTACGTAAAAACGGTTAGTCAAAATGATTAATTTGAATACAAATTTACTATATAATGAAATAATGAAAAAAAAAAGATTTTAATTTCTCGTCTTAAATGAAAGGAATGCATTAGACTCAGTAGTAGTATCCTAAGGGGCCCGCTAGTATGGTAGAAAGAGATCTCTTTCTACCATACTAGCCGTTATGGTTATTGGAATGTATAAAGATACAAGTGAAATATCTTAATATAAAGGAATCCACCTATATCTCTCTTTTTCTTTATAAACGTCAATATAAATGAAATCAAATATGAAATGTATGTACATACTTTCTCAATTTCATTTGTTTGTTTGATCCAGTTAATACAGATAATCCCAATTCGATGGAAACTTTCTTCAGATTTCGAAAGGGGTTACCCCATGAATGGTTAACCGTGTAAACCCTGATATAAAAATAGAAAATGAGTCAATAAAACAAAAATCCAATTTCTAAAAAAAATCTTAAAAAAAAATTGCCGACCGGTTTAGAAAACTAAAACAATTGATACAGGTTGATAGAGTTTGATAATTACCGCAATTAGGAGTACTTCTAGAGTCCACTTCTTCCCCACACTACGAGAGAGAGGGAAAATGTAAAAACTACCATTAAAGCCGCCCATGCAAGACTTACTATATCCATGTGAATTCTGTCCCCTATTTCTATGAATATGAAGAAACTATTCCATTATTGTTCACTAATAATAGTGAAATCACTGGTGCAGAGTCAAAAAAAGAGAGAGGTATTTGGTCACCATTGATGAACTACTCCAAAAAATCCACTTATCTTATAATGAGTTATTCTTATTATAGAATTTCTAGTAGAATCGACAAGATGTAAACACAAGCAAACGGACATTTTTCGAAGTATCCAAGGAATCTGACTCACATGTAGAAAGAATAAGACTTTTTCTTTCTTTTATCGTTTTTTATTTTGGGAAGTAAAATGAACGGCAATTCTTCATATAATCTAATATTGATTGAATATCTGAACATTCCGAGACTTTCATGAGTCTGTATCCAAAGTATCTTAGGTCCTTTCCAAAACTATTAATTGAATTCCCTCTCTGGCTATCCAATCTAATTGAAGACTCAGTAAGTGGAACTAAATTAGTAGTGGCAAGTAAAGATTTAAGGATTTCCCTCCACTACTTTCAGTTTTCCTTGAATCTGATAGGCAAAACTTTAGGTTAGAGAGATAGAACCTCGAGAGCCAGGGGCTTAGAATCACGAAAAGAAAGTATCAAGAGTCTTTTCCTACGTTTGTTATAATAGCGGGTTTCAAGTCTGTTGTTGAGGCGGCACCCGGATTTGAACTGGGGAAAAAGGATTTGCAGTCCCCCGCCTTACCACTCGGCCATGCCGCCAAAACGATAGAAACTAGATTCCAATTTTCTCTTTTTTCTTTTTCAACTCCGAAAAAAATATATATATAGATTTTCAGTCACAAAATATAGAATCCAGTACAAACCAGAACCATTAACTATTGACTGTAAATTCATGACCATTTTTGAATTAAAATCTACATTTTTATATTTCTACTAATATTAAGAAAATCATTAGAAATGGATTTCTAACTAATCTATAATTTAGTTTTTTCAAAAATCTTCTTCAATTTCAATTATAACAGTAATGATGAGTATATGTAAACCCCAGAATCAGAAATACCTTACGTTGTGTTATAGAGCTATAGCTCTATAATGGGGTATTTTATCTTTCTAGGGATGCTTTTGAGGAGTAATTCTCAATAAATTTTTATATTTCAATTTTTCATTGAATACATTGAAGAGAAAATTTAAATTTTGATAGAACACAGCATGTGCTGTCCAAAATAGAACTGTACCACAATAAAAGAAGAAAAAGAGACATATATATCTGTGCATTCTTTTTTTTTTTTTTTTTTTTTTTAAAAGTTTTCTATTTATTATATGTTTATCTTCTCGAACAGATCCAATCATGAATACATTTTTTTATGGTATGCAATCGAATTGGTATATGTAATATCATAGGTGAAAATGAAATTACTTTTTTTCTAGTCTTTCCAAAACTCCATAAGTTCCAGTGGTATTTCTCAATTATGTTCCATTTGGATCTCTTTCTTATAAAAAAATGCCAATTGAATCCAGTCTCCGTTCATACGTATTTCATACATTCCATATATCTTGGAGTTGGATAAAATTTCATGTGATTCAGTAAACAGAATAGAAATTCCATTATTGCTAGATCGAATTCTATGGATATGATTCGGTGAAGAATGAGAGATGGGATGGGATTTTTTCAATAAACGGATAAATGGGAAATTCAAAAAAGATGCTTGGGGATGGAAAAGAGGGAACATCTACAATACCCGGATTTAATCAGATACAATTTGAAGGGTTTTATCGGTTTATTGATCAGGGTTTAATAGAAGAACTTTCGAAGTTTCCAAAAATTGAAGATATAGATCACGAAATTGAATTTCAATTATTTGTGGAAACATATCAATTGGTAGAACCTTTGATAAAAGAACAAGATGCTGTCTATGAATCACTTACATATTCTTCTGAATTATATGTATCCGCGGGATTAATTTGGAAAACCAGTAGGAATATGCAAGAACAAAGAATTTTTATTGGAAACATTCCTTTAATGAATTCCCTTGGAACTTCTATAGTAAACGGAATATACAGAATTGTGATCAATCAAATATTGCAAAGTCCTGGTATCTATTACCAGTCAGAATTGGATCATAACGGGATTTCGGTCTATACCGGCACCATAATATCAGATTGGGGAGGCAGGTTAGAATTAGAGATTGATAAAAAAGCAAGAATATGGGCTCGTGTGAGTAGGAAACAGAAAATATCTATTCTAGTTCTATCATCAGCTATGGGTTCGAATCTAAGAGAAATTCTAGAGAATGTTTGCTACCCTGAAATTTTCTTATCTTTCTTGACCGATAAGGAGAAAAAAAAAATTGGGTCAAAAGAAAATGCTATTTTGGAGTTTTATCAACAATTTTCTTGTGTAGGTGGGGACCCAATATTTTCTGAATCCTTATGTAAGGAATTACAAAAAAAATTCTTTCACCAAAGGTGTGAATTAGGAAGGATTGGTCGCCGAAATATTAATTGGAGACTAAATCTTAATATACCTCAGAACAATATATTTTTGTTACCACGAGATATATTAGCAGCTGCCGATCATTTGATTGGGATGAAATTTGGAATGGGTACACTTGATGATATGAATCATTTGAAAAATAAACGGATTCGCTCTGTAGCGGATCTTTTACAAGACCAGCTCGGGTTGGCTCTGGCTCGTTTAGAAAATGTAGTTAAGGGAACTATATCTGGAGCAATTAGGCATAAATTGATACCTACTCCTCAGAATTTGGTAACTTCAACTCCGTTAACAACTACTTATGAATCCTTTTTCG